AATATTCTATTTGTACTGTATCTAAGATCAATCTTGGCTATTCACGCCTCTCACCTAGACTCTGCTTTTTGGTCTTTCAACTAAACCAACTAAACAATTGAAATTTACACTTTCGACTATGTATGAAGTCGTAACATTGTTTTTTACTGGCGGAGACACGAACAAATAAACAAGAAGAAACAAAATTTAATTCGTTTCTTTTGTATACTTTGAAATACAAAAAATACACAATATCCATCTTTTCTTTTACCCATTTTAGATACATAAAACTTAATTAATAAGGGGCTCCGACACTTAGATGAATAAGTATGTATCATGATCTATAACTAGAACACTGAATATGTATGTCGACCCATATCAATTAATTTGTAAAATATATACTCATACAAATTACTCATGTGCCAGGAACCAGATTTGAACTGGTGACACGAGGATTTTCAGTCCTCTGCTCTACCAGCTGAGCTATCCCGACCATTCACGACGCATCATCCTCATTTTATTTTAATATAGGACTTGGGTCTATGTCAATTAAAAAAATGAAAAGATATTACAAAGTAATATCCAGGCCCTGGTAGAATTTCTTGTATTTTCAAAAAGAAAACTTTGTAAGTTTCAATACAGTACAAATAATACAAATAATGATATGGATTGTTAATTATTTAATTTTATTACATTATTCAAAGATGCTCATTTGTACACGTATCATATATATCACATATAAGGCTTATGATGTGATAATAAAAAAAATTTCCGCTCAGATCGGTTTATGAAATAGTAGAGTGAGAATGACTAAGAACTATAAACAATTTTGAGTCACTAACAAAATGAGAAGATAAATAATTAGGGAGGCAACCAGGTCTTTTTGGGGATAGAGGGACTTGAACCCTCACGATTTCTAAAATCGACGGATTTTCCTCTTACTATAAATTTCTTTGTTGTCGATATTGACATGTAAAATGGGACTCTATCTTTATTCTTAATCCGATTAAAAAATTCTTCAAAATAAAAAGATTTATCGGACTATGATGGAGTGAATGTTTTGATCAATGAATATTTAATTCTTTTTTTTTCTATCATATAAATAGATAGAAAAAAATTATAGAACCGGTTGGAGTCGTCATTAATCATTTTTAATCATTTGGCGATAGTATTTCCGTAAGTATACATCCGTAAGTATACATATGTATATAGGTTTATCTTTCATCTTTTCGGAAGTTTCGATGGAAGGATTCCTTTATGAACACAATGCAGCCAACTCCATTTGTTAGAACAGCTTCCATTGAGTCTCTGCACCTATCCTTTATTTATTCTCGCTTTATGAAACCCTTGTTTGTTTTCATAAAACGGGATTTGGCTCAGGATTGCCCATTTTTAATTCCAGGGTTTCTCTGAATTTGAAAGTTATCACTTGGTAGGTTTCCATACCAAGGCTCAATCCAATTAAGTCCGTAGCGTCTACCAATTTCGCCATATCCCCCTTTTTTTGTGATGTGATTAGGATCACACATATCATCATGCCGTTTACTCTTTTTGTTCATTTCCATTTATATTATGATTATGCTAAAACCGTTGAATTCATTAGATATCGATTCCTGTATTGAAAAGTGGTTTCTCCGATTTGATTTCGTATCTATCTTCTTTCATTTTTATTGGAGACCGTAGTTGGTCCAACTAGAAATTCAATATCGATATATATCGCATAACATATATCTATTATAATATATATGTATATTATATATATATGTCCCTATTCCTATCATTTTTAGTGTGCAATTTTGAATACTTGAACGGTCGATTCTTTTTTTTCCTCTTAGGTTTCCCTTTTCCAAATGAAACCCTAGGAATGTTTTATTATGGTCTGGATTGCCCTTTTCTCTTCATATCCTCTTCTTAGGGCGGATCATAAAAAAAAATGACAACGACAAAGGGTAATTTAGTATTTCAAATTTCAGTAATAGCCATATCTAATCGAATAGATATAATTAATCAATTAATCATTCCGTTAATTTACAATTAATTATTAATTCAATTTTTTTTATTATATAAATTCTATATTTTCACATTCAAATATATATATATAATAAATATCGAATAAGATTATAACTTAATTAGTAGAATTACTATAATAATAATTCTATTATATAATAGATTCTATTCCTAACCTTAGGTACAAAATTCTATTTCAAATTAGAATATAGAAAAATATATATAGAAATATAAAATTATGTACTAAAAAATTTGATTTCTATAGAATTTATTTCTATAGAATTTATATAGTAAAATATTAAAAAAACAATATTAAATATTGAATAGTAATTAAGAGATTTTTTATTAATAAAATTTATTATTGATAAACATATATTTGAGAATATAAATCTAAATTAATATATCAAAACGAAATGTTTTTGAAAAACAAAAAAAAAATTAGATTTTCCATTTTTATTCGTTTCTATAGTTGAATTTTTCTACATTTATATCTATATCATAGTTATTATGAAAT